TGTTAGAATAGAAACTTTACTTGTTACTTAATTATTAATTAAGTAGATGAGATTTGACGAAAAAATTCTTTCTTTTTTCTTTCTATTCCTAGTAGAGAACAACTTTTTTTCAATGCGAATTTGAGACGACGGGAGAGAAGCACTCTTTTTTTATACTTGAAAAGGAGTTCCAGCATATTCATATAGAGTGAAGTGCTATTCCGGATTTCCACAAAAGAGAATCTTTTTTTTTCAATATTCACATTCCTTAGTAATTAATAATCCTAGTCATTTAATTTCTATGTTTATTGGGATAGGAAATAAGATACTCAAATAAATGGTTTTTCATCGAATGACTATTCATCTATTGTATTTTCATACAAATAAATAGGGGGCAAGAAAACTCTATGGAAAAATGGCGGTTTAATTCGATGTTGTCTAAGGGGGAATTAGAACACAGATGTGAGTTAAGTAAATCGATGGGCAGTCTTGGTCCTATTGAAAATATCAGTGAAAGTGAAGATCAGAATAGAAATGATAGCGATAAAAAAATGTCTAATTGGAGGGATAGTGACAGTTTGAGTTATAAAAATATTGATCATTTATTCGTCGTCAAAGACATTCCGAATTTTATCTCTGATGATATTTTTTTAGTTAGGGATAGTAATGGGAACATTTATTCCATATATTTTAATATTGAAAATCAGATTTTTGAGATTGACAATGATCGTTCTTTTCTGAGTGAATTAGAAAGCTCTTTTTCTAGTTATCGGAATTCTAGTTATCTGAATAATCGACTTAAGAGTGACGATCCCGACTATGATCGTTACATGTATGATACTCAATATAGTTGGAATAATCACATTAATAATTGCATTGACAATTATCTTCATTCTGAAATCTGTATTGATACTTACATTGTAAGTGGTAGTGTCAATTACAGTGACAGTTATATTTATAGTTCTATTTGCGGTGAAATTTTTAATATTAATAGTAGTGAAAATGAGCGTTCCAGTATAAGAACTAGCACGGATGAGAGTGATTTAACTAGAAAGGAAAGTTCTAACGATCTCGATGTAACTCAAAAATACAGGCATTTGTGGGTTCAATGCGAAAATTGTTATGGATTAAATTATAAGAAATTTTTTAAGTCAAAAATGAATATTTGTGAACAGTGTGGATATCATTTGAAAATGAGTAGTTCAGATAGAATCGAACTTTTGATTGATCCAGAAACTTGGGATCCTATGGATGAGGACATGGTCTCTTTGGATCCTATTGAATTTCATTCAGAGGAGGAGCCTTATAAAGATCGTATCAATTCTTATCAAAAAAAGACAGGATTAACGGAGGCTGTTCAAACAGGCATAGGCCAATTAAACGGTATTCCCGTAGCAATTGGGGTTATGGATTTTGAGTTTATGGGGGGTAGTATGGGATCCGTAGTCGGGGAAAAAATTACCCGTTTGATTGAGTATGCTACCAAAAAATTTCTACCTCTTATTATAGTGTGTGCTTCCGGAGGTGCACGCATGCAAGAAGGAAGTTTGAGCTTGATGCAAATGGCTAAAATATCTTCTGCTTTATATGATTATCAATCAAATAAAAAATTATTTTATGTATCAATCCTTACATCTCCTACTACTGGTGGGGTAACAGCTAGTTTTGGTATGTTGGGAGATATCATTATTGCCGAACCCGATGCCTACATTGCATTTGCGGGTAAACGAGTAATTGAGCAAACATTGAATAAAACAGTACCTGAAGGTTCCCAAGCGGCCGAATATTTATTCCAGAAGGGTTTATTCGATTTAATCGTACCACGGAATCTTTTAAAAAGTGTTCTGAGTGAGTTATTTGAGCTCCACACTTTCTTTCCTTTGAGTCAAAAAAAGTACAAATAGAAATAGAATATTAAGTTCAATTCTTTTCTTTATAGTAAATAATATGGTCAAAAAGTAGTTAGTTTATCGGAATCAAAGTTCAAAATTTGAAGGATGGGACTTTTTTTGCTGACATAAAATTTAATTGTAGAAAAAATCAATTATTATAATATCATTCATGTCGAAAGATGAATAAGTCCATTTATTTAGTTATACATTCCTTAATTCCTTAGCACTATTTATTATATATACTCGCTTAGATAGACACTTCGATCTAGATTTCTCTATATGAATTCGAAGTCCAGGTTAATTTAGTCCAGGTTAATTTGAATAATTTTACATTTACAATTGAATAATTCAATTTGTTAATTCTATTAATTTATATTAATTATGATATTAATTAATAATTAGATATATACGTATACGAATTAATAGGAAAAAGGGTATTCTATAATATCTATAATAGGATAAAAATCCAATAAATAGAAAATAGAAATTTTTCTATCATTTTAGAATTTAATTCTATATCTATAATTCTTAATTATAATTATTATAAGATAAGATATTTTTATAACAATATAATAATAACAGGTACAAATAGTAAATCGAGGTACCCATTCTATGACAACTCTCACCTTTCCCTCTGTTTTTGTGCCTTTAGTAGGCCTAGTTTTTCCGGCAATTGCAATGGCTTCGTTATCTCTTCATATTCAAAACAACAAGATTGTTTAGATCCGATAAGAACAAACCTCATCTATATATATTTCATTTTCTAAAACTTAGACTTGTATCATAACACAAATATCCATTTAGTGGGATATGGTATAAGATGCCTCTTTCGCTGAGCATAACTTTTAAAAAGCTTTTCTACATGTAGAAGTAGAAAATGATATATGGGTAAATGCATTCTAGCTATTTGAAAAGAAAATAGACCAGGATCCGTGGATGTCTGAAATAAAAAGTCAATGTATCCCTATATATCGATATCCATAGTAGGATCATATAAGAGGGAGGTTCTTATTTTAGATCTAACCAATTTGATAAATTACTTCTAAAGATTCATATCAAAATAGTGCTAGTTGATGAAAGTTATTTCGGAAACAACAAAAAAGAGTAAATTCAAATTAATTTGGACTATTCTCTCAATTCCAATAAAATGCAATCGAAATCGAATCAAGTAAAGTATGAGTTGGCGATCAGAACATCTATGGATAGAACTTATAGTGGGATCTCGAAAAATAAGTAATTTTTGCTGGGCTTTTATCGTTTTTTTAGGTTCATTAGGATTCTTATTGGTTGGAACTTCCAGTTATCTTGGTAGAAATTTGATATCTTTTTTTCCGTCTCAACAAATCATTTTTTTTCCACAAGGACTCGTAATGTCTTTCTATGGGATCGCGGGTCTTTTTATTAGTTCCTATTTGTGGTGCACAATTTCGTGGAATGTAGGTAGTGGTTATGATCGATTCGATAGAAAAGAAGGAATAGTATCTATTTTTCGTTGGGGATTTCCTGGAAAAAATCGTCGCATCTTCCTGCGATTTCTTATAAAAGATATTCAGTCCGTCCGAATAGAAGTTAAAGAGGGTATTTATGCCCGTCGGGTTCTTTATATCGAAATCAGAGGCCAAGGGGCCATTCCCTTGACTCGTACTGATGAGAATTTGACTCCACGAGAAATTGAACAAAAAGCTGCTGAATTAGCCTATTTCTTACGTGTACCAATTGAGGTATTTTGAAAAATGAACTAAAGAAAAAATTCTTTCTTAGGAGGAGAGACAAAACCTAAGATCTATAACTGAAGTTTCTTCAAAACGCTCACTCGATATAAAGCAGACGTATATGAAATAGTCATAAAACGAAATAATTTTTGTGGTCTTTTCCTTTATGCGTAGGGAAATATATTGAATTCAATTCAGTAACAAAACTACTAAGAAACCGAACTAATAGAGTCATACCATATATCAAAACATTTCAAAATAAAGAACTTTTCCTTTCCTTTTTAGTTTAAATTTGAAGTCCAACAAATGTTGGACTTGATACTTTAGATCCAGATAGATCTTGTAAATTTTTCATTTTTTTGTCAATCGAACTTTTTATTTTTTTCTTTTGTGCTCTTTAATGACTAAACAATTGAATATCTTCTAACTATCTAATTTCTATTTTCTGTCTTGTTTTGCCCCTCTCTTTTGATCATTACAATATTCTTACGGAAATTCACTCCATTTTTCTATTTCGCACTTATGACTAGTCAGTCAATTTTTTTTTAATATTTTGATAGAAAAAGGATTCTTTTCTTTCGTCTCAAAATCTGAATAATATTTCAGTGATTTGTTCGAGCATTTATCAAAAGGAAATACTTGTTTTAAAATTAAGATATCTGGAAATAATATTTTTTTATTATTTATTTTTCGTTTATTTCTTTATTTGAAGTCGATTTTGATTCTATTTCTTTTTTATTTCTAGATTCAAGGACTAACCAGGAAATCACAAATAAAAAAATGGATACCCTAGAAGAGGACTCATGTTTGAAAAAAATTTTAGATCACATAGAATCGGCGAATAAAGTGGGTTCATTAACAATTCCCAAATGAAAAATGGCAAAAAAGAAAACATTTACTCCTTTCCTCTATCTTATATCTATAGTATTTTTGCCCTGGTGGATTTCTTTTTCATTTAATAAAAGTTTGGAATCTTGGGTTACTAATTGGTGGAATACTACACAATCCGAACTATTTTTGAATGATATTCAGGAAAATAATATTCTAGAAAAATTCATAGAATTAGAGGAACTCCTTCTCTTGCAGGAAATGATTAAGGAATACTCAGAGACACATTTACAAAAGTTTCGTATAGGAATCCACAAGGAAACGATCCAATTAATGAAGATATACAACGAGGATCGTATCCATACGATTTTGCACTTCTCGACAAATATAATATGTTTCATTTTTCTAAGTGGTTATTCTATTCTGGGTAATCAAGAACTTGTTATTCTTAACTCTTGGGCACAAGAATTCGTATATAACTTAAGTGATACAATAAAAGCTTTTTCTATTCTTTTATTAACTGATTTATGCATCGGATTTCATTCGCCCCATGGATGGGAACTAATGATTGGTTCTGTCTACAAAGATTTTGGATTTGTTCATAATGATCAAATTATATCTGGTCTTGTTTCCACCTTTCCAGTAATTCTAGATACAATTTTAAAATATTGGATTTTCCGTTATTTAAATCGCGTATCCCCCTCACTTGTAGTGATTTATCATTCAATGAATGATTGACAAATGACAAATGATCTACTGATATTAATCTTAATCCAATTAGAATCTTTATTTTGTTACTTTGTAATCATACATAAACAAAACTTTTTAATTTTTAATTAGTACTTATTCTTTATATTTCTACTGATCCCAAGGATTTTTTCTATATTATTAGAGTAAAATTTTTCCATTAAAGTAAATAGCATAATTGTGGATAGAGAACCATATTAGTGATCTACCCATTTTATTGTAGAAATTTTCGGGATCAATAAATGTACCATGCCAACTAAAAAGACTTTTTCTTGGATAAAGGAACAGATTACTCGATCCGTTTCCGTATCGCTCATGATATATATCATAACTCGGGCATCTATTTCAAGTGCATATCCTATTTTTGCACAGCAGGGTTACGAAAATCCACGAGAAGCGACTGGACGTATTGTATGCGCCAATTGCCATTTAGCTAATAAGCCCGTGGATATTGAAGTTCCACAAGCGGTACTTCCTGATACTGTGTTTGAAGCCGTTGTTCGAATTCCTTATGATATGCAATTGAAACAAGTTCTTGCTAATGGTAAAAAAGGCGGTTTGAATGTGGGGGCTGTTCTTATTTTACCTGAGGGTTTTGAATTAGCTCCTCCTGATCGTATTTCCCCTGAGATGAAAGAAAAAATGGGTAATCTGTCTTTTCAGAGCTATCGCCCAAATAAAAAAAATATTCTTGTGGTAGGTCCTGTTCCTGGTCAGAAATATAGTGAAATCACTTTTCCTATTCTTTCCCCCGATCCCGCTACTAAGAAAGATGTTCACTTCTTAAAATATCCTATATACATAGGTGGAAACAGGGGAAGGGGTCAGATTTACCCTGACGGAAGTAAGAGTAACAATACAGTTTATAATGCTACAGCAGCGGGTATAGTAAGCAAAATCGTACGAAAAGAAAAAGGCGGATATGAAATATCCATAGTAGATGCATCAGATGGGCGTCAAGTGGTTGATATTATCCCTCCAGGACCAGAACTTCTTGTTTCAGAGGGCGAGTCTATCAAATTTGATCAACCATTAACAAGTAATCCTAATGTGGGTGGATTTGGTCAGGGAGATGCAGAAATAGTACTTCAAGATCCATTACGTGTCCAAGGGCTTTTATTCTTCTTGGCATCTGTTGTTTTGGCCCAAATATTTTTGGTTCTTAAAAAGAAACAGTTTGAGAAGGTTCAATTGTCGGAAATGAATTTCTAGACTCGCGGATTTCTCAACATCAAGTTAAAAAATTTGTTAGTGATTATGTATAATAGAAGAAAAATTTTTTAGCTTTTTATACTGTTTTTCTACGAGATGCTGGAAATTTTTTCTACTGCATTCTTAGTCATAGTATGGAAATTGTGAAGAAAGAAGACTATTTAACTTAACTCTTTCTTTTTATTTTTTATCCAATTTGGAGTGGTGTGGCTATCTTAGTCTTGCCAAATTTAAATGTCATAAAATACATCCAAAATTATTGATTCTAATAGAATCAAAATTGGCTAGATATAAATAAGCGGGAAATAGAACAACGGTTCATTGTGGAGAACAAATAATTCTAAGGGGTATTTTTCGTCTTCCGAGTCTTCGACACAAGAAAAGGAATTTTTACACCCCTTTCTTGTGTCGCAAAAATAATCATTTTGGATCCCGTTCGTCAAAGATTCCTATTATTAGTTTCTATTTTTCCATATGTATCAAAATTCACTCCTTTTTGTCCTTTTAAAAATATTACATATAATATATATAAATAAGTGGACAAACCAAAAAAGATAGAGAATTATTTTGAGTAAGTAAATAGAGATTCTTCAATGAAGTTATAAAAATTTCTAATTTTGATGAAATAAATAGAGGAAAGGTCTATTACTCTAGAAGCTATTTCTATAATATCTAATCTACAAAAATATATATTATATTATCCAATAAATCGAGCGATTCGTTATTTTTTGAACTTTGAAAGTATTGAAAGGTACTATCAAGGAACAGGTGTTCTGAATTAATCAATGAAGTTTATTTTTCAAAAATATTCTATTATCATAAAAAAAGAAAATGGAGTTTTTTGAAATATTAAAAAAAGAAATCTGTTTTATCATTTATACGAAAAGGATTCTTATTATTAAGTTATTAAGAACTCAACGGGACCTTCCCCCTCGAATTAAACAAAGAAAGAAGGGAGTCCCATTGAGTTCTTTCTTATTCTTTGATGTCTACAAGACAATTCATCCAATTATTACAGGGATGAACCTAATCCGGAATATGAACCATAAAAGAAAACGCCTAGTAAACCGATCACAAGAATACCAGTTACAGTACCTATTATCCAAAGAGGAACCCTTCCCGTAGTATCG